ATTCATGCGGCACCTTCTCAGATTTTGCACGTGTGATACATGTTCCTTCTATTTCTCCAAGTAAAGCCCTTCGCATGGCAATACCTATGGTATCGGCTTGACCTTTCATGAGCGGGGACAGAATGAAACGCCCATAATAAAGACGCTTACTGTCTACTCTTGATTCAACACATTTCCACTGTAGTGTTCGAGTGGATGCTGCTATTTCCTCTCGAACCATACTAATATTATTATTTGATCAGATCATTGAATCATTTATTTCTCTTGAAATCCGTTTAATTCTTATTTTTACACACGTCTTTTTTTAGGAGGTCGACATCCATTATGTGGCATAGGTGTTACATCACGTACGAAACTTAATAGTATACCACTTCTACGAATGGCCCGTAATGCTGCGTCTCTTCCGAGACCTGGACCTTTTATCATAACTTCTGCTCGTTGCATACCCTGATCAACTAAAGTACGAATAGCATTTGCGGCGGCGGCTTGAGCAGCATAGGGTGTCCGTCTTCGTGTGCCTTTGAATCCAGAAGTACCGGCGGAGGCCCAAGAAACCACCCGACCTCGTACATCTGTAACAGTTACAATGGTATTGTTGAAACTCGCTTGAACATGAATAACCCCTTTTGGTATTCTACGCCCATTCTTACGTGAACCAATACGTCCATTCCTACGCGAACCAACTCTTGGTATAGGTTTTGCCATATTTTATTATCTCATAAATATGAATCAGAAATATATAGAAAGATACGGAGATATCCATTTCATGTTAAAGCAGATCCTTTATTTTTACATGGCCCTTCCTTGAGAAACTTTAGAAAGATTATCCTTGTCTCTGTTTATGTTTCGGATTGGAACAAATCACTATAATTCGTCCGCGCCTACGGATCAGTCGACATTTTTCACAAATTTTACGAACAGAAGCCCTTATTTTCATATTTCTCACTCCTTACCTTAATTTGGAATCTATTCCTTGGAAGAAAATAAGCCTCTTGTATTTTTTAGCTTCGAATTGGATCCCCCATGAAAGGAATGTTTTCAAAAATTATCTAATCGCTCGAATCTTTGTTGCGAAGTCTGTAAATTATACGTCCCCTGGTTGAATCATACCGGCTTATTTCGATTTTGACTCTATCTCCCGGCAGTATCCGTATTAAACTGCGTCGGATCCTCCCTGAAATATAACCTAGAATTAGATCTTCATTATCTAAACGGACCCGGACCGTTGGGAAGTGATTCAGTAATTAAACCTTCATGAATCAATTTTTGTTCTTTCATTCCAGGTAACCCCCTTGAAGTATCAACTAATGGAGGAAGAGTTATATAACTCACTTTTCCCCTCTATTTCACAAATAGGAAGTTAGAGATAAAATTAGGATACCGGAGGAGGATCACCATATATAACACAAAATTTCTCCTCCAATTTTTTCTAGTCTAGCTTCTCGATCTGTCATTATGCCTCGAGAAGTAGAAAGAATTACAATTCCCATTCCACCTAAAATTGTAGGAATTTTTTGATAGTTGGAATGGATTCGTAGACCAGGTCGACTGATACGTTTTAAAATAGTTCTATATATTCCTTTCCTAGTCCTTCTATGGCGCAAGGTTGAAACCAAGAAATATTTGTTACTTTCCTGATGTTTCCGAACGTTTTCAATAAAACCTTCTCGTAGGAGTATTTTAACAATGTTTTCGGTGATATTAGTGGATGCTATTCGAACCGTTCCTTTTTTACTCATGTCAGCATTTCTTATAGAAGTTATTATATCAGCAATAGCGTCTCTGCCCATGACGAATTATTGTATTGGTGCTTCCTAATTTTGATATAATCAACATGTTTTTTTTTTACTTGAATTATTCAATTATTAATTAAGAAATTAGTTACTAAAAGTATATGCGTGAGACACAATCTACTAATTCGATCCGTTTCAGATATCCTACTATAACTATATCATAGTTTCATCCACTAGTATTTATAATACCTCGGGAGCTAATGAAACTATTTTAGTAAAATGCAACTGTCTCAATTCCCGAGCAATCGCCCCAAAAATTCGAGTTCCTTTTGGATTTCCTTCTTGATCAATGACAACCGCTGCATTGTCATCATATCGTATTATCATACCGTTGTCACGTTTGAGTTCTTTACATGTACGTACAATTACAGCTCTAATTACTTCTGATCTTTCTAGAGGCATATTGGGCACTACTTCTTTGATTACAGCAACAATAACGTCACCAATATGAGCATATCGGTGATTACCAGCCCCTATGATTCGAATACACATCAATTCCCGAGCTCCACTGTTATCTGCTACATTCAAAAGGGTCTGAGGTTGAATCATATCATTTTTATTTGAATCTGTTATTTCAATGCAAAGAATGAGGAAAAAAAGAAATAGTGTTTGTCTATAAATAAATAAACCCGTGGTTGTTTTTTCATCCTCAATACCCCTTTTGTTTATGTTTAGTTCTACATCCTTATCCTGAAATAACAAATTGCGTTCGTATAGGCATTTTGCACGCAGCTATTGAAATAGCTGTTCTGGCTACAGTTTCGGATACTCCACCCATTTCATAAAGTATTCGACCTGGTTTAACAACGGATACCCAATATTCGGGGGATCCCTTCCCCGAACCCATACGTGTTTCTGTAGGTCTTACTGTAACAGGTTTGTCGGGAAATATACGTACCCATATTTTTCCACCACGACGCGCATATCGTGTCATTGCTCTTCGCCCTGCTTCTATTTGTCTAGCTGTGATCCAAGCGGGTTCAAGTGCCTGAAGAGCGTATCTGCCGAAACAAATCTGATTGCCCCGACAAGATATTCCCTTCATTCTTCCTCTATGTTGCTTACGAAATCTGGTTCTTTTGGGGTTATAGTTGATGGTTTTTTCTTAATCAATCCCACCTCTACTACAGAACCGGACATGAGAGTTTCTTCTCATCCAGCTCCTCGCGAATGAAAGAATTCGATACAGATACACATGTATTTATTAATAACTAATACACTAAACTAAGTAATGGGATTTATTGATATTTCATTTATTAAATAGGAAGCTGTATATACGACTAGATGTGTATATTGATAGATATACATAATGCTTCTTTATTTATATTATAACGAATCCTTATATTTTTTTTTTTTTATTTATTGGAATATTGTCTTGATTCGATAAGAGTAATAAAAAAAAAATAAGGGTTTCGCGGGCGGATATTGACTCTTTCCTGTTCCATTCGTAGGATTAATCCATGATCTCTCAGAGTAAATCAATTTGTTCTTGGTTTGTTCCGCCATCCCACCCGATGAATCATTAGGATTCGTTTTTATTTTCATTTTAATAGAATCTTATATAATCACAGGTTTCGTCGTTCCTATAGCTTCTCCAGGAATGGTTAGGCCTGAACTCTGCAATGGAGCTCCCAACAAAATTCGTTCCCGAGCCAATCTCCTTAGTTTCTATTAACCCCGGGCTCTTTATTATTTATTATTATTTATATCAATATTAATGCTTTATCACACTGCCTTTTATGAGGTGACCATACATATTGGAATCATCTATCATTGATCTTTTTGTTCTCTCTTTCTATCACCTTTCCATTTATCCGCATCCCCTTATTTTTATTTATTTTTTTTTTCCTTCAGAATCTATAATCAGATTTTTTTTATGGAAAATCTCAGTTGTTACAACTATATGATTGATCCAGTCATATAGTGACTGTTTCTTGGGATCTCGACAATACGAAGCAATAAGTTGGTTATTAGTTTTTAGTTTCTTTTTTTATAGTTATTAAGTTCATAGTGGGGATTTTTTGAAGCCCAACTCTAAACTCTAAAGAAAAAACTAACGAGTCACACACTAAGCATAGCAATTATATTAAAAAAAGATTAATCGATTTTTTATTCAACCTTATAGAATTAGAATTGTTTATTTTTATTTTATTTAACGGAAAAACAGAAACTGTTTCTAATTTTTTGTTCTATCACTGGACAGAACGGCAAGATAAATAAAGGGTCTATTTATTATTCTTCATCCACAAATATCCAAATTTTTAGGCCTAATACTCCATGGATAGTTCGAATTGTATAGGAACAATGATCAATTTTAGCGCGAATTGTTTGTAGAGGAACCCTACCTTCTCTGATCCATTCGACACGTGCAATTTCTTTTCCGTCGATACGCCCTGCAATTTGTATTTGAATTCCCTTTGTATCTGTTTGTTCAGTTAATTCAATAGCTCTTTTCATTGCCTTTCGGAACGAAACTCTATTTCTTAATTGTGAAGCCATATATTCCGCAAGAATATTAGGGTGTCCATAAGGTTTTTCAATTCTTGTAATAGCAATGTTGAGTCTTCGGTTCACAGAACGAAACTCTTTTTGTACATTCATCTGTAATTCTTCGATCCCTCGTGTTCGGCCCTCTATTAATAAATTTGGGAACCCAATATAGATTATGACTTGGATCAAATCGATTCTTTTTTGAATTTCTATGCGTGCAATTCCAATTCCTTCGAAACCTGGGGATATTCTCTTATTTTTTTGTACATAGTTCTTGATACAATTCCGTATTTTCTCATCTTCTTGTAGACCTACAGAAAAATTTTTCGGTTGTGCGAACCAAAAGGAATGATGATTTTGGGTTGTACCAAGTCTGAAACCAAGTGGATTTATTTTTTGTCCCATATTTTTTGATTATATAATCTTTCCATTTCTTTTTTTTTTTCTAAATAGGAATCTAAATCTTAAATTCATCTAAAGAAAATTGAGATTTCTCTTCTCTAAACAAGTTTAATACAATTGTTATATGACAAGTGGGCCTTTTTATCGGATAACTACGTCCTCGAGCCCTAGGTCTTAACTTTTTCACAAAAGGACCCCCATTGACTTCGGCTTTACTAATGAATGAATCAGCTTCGTTCAAACCCATATTATGACTAGCGTTTGCTGCTGCAGAATAAACCAATTTTAAAATGGGAGACGATGCTCGATAAGGCA